TTAGGTCAAAAATGAATATTTGTGAACAGTGTGGATATCATTTGAAAATGAGCAGTTCAGATAGAATCGAACTTTCGATTGATCCGGGGACTTGGGATCCTATGGATGAAGATATGGTCTCTATAGACCCCATTGAATTTCATTCAGAGGGGGAACCCTATAGAGATCGTATCGATTCTTATCAAAGAAAGACAGGTTTAACTGAAGCTGTTCAAACAGGCATAGGTCAACTAAATGGCATTCCCATAGCAATTGGAGTTATGGATTTTAAGTTCATGGGAGGTAGTATGGGATCCGTAGTAGGCGAGAAAATCACCCGTTTGATCGAGTATGCTACTAATCGATCTTTACCTGTCATTATTGCGTGTGCTTCTGGAGGAGCGCGCATGCAAGAAGGAAGTTTGAGTTTGATGCAAATGGCTAAAATATCTTCCGCTTCATATAATTATCAATCAAATAAAAAATTATTCTATGTATCAATCCTTACATCTCCTACAACCGGTGGAGTAACAGCCAGTTTTGGTATGTTGGGAGATGTCATTGTTGCTGAACCTAATGCCCACATTGCATTTGCGGGTAAAAGAGTAATTGAACAAACATTGAATAAGACAGTACCCGATGGTTCACAAGCGGCTGAGTATTTATTCCATAAAGGCTTATTTGACCCAATTGTACCACGTAATCCTTTAAAAGGTGTTCTGAGTGAGTTATTTCAGCTCCACGGTTTCTTTCCCTTGAATCAAAATTCAAAAAATTAATAAAGTATAGCACTAAATTCAGTTATTTGTAGCGAACAAGTATTTAGTTCATCGTAATCAAAAAAAAACTAAAAAGAATGGTGTTTTCTTTGATGACATAAGTTCTACTTGTAATAAGAGTTAGAAGTTTCGGGTAATTACTTTTGATTTTTTCCTCCAGATCTATTTTTTTATCCTACCTCTATTCATGATTAGTAATCACGAACCTTCTATCAACAGGATAAAAAAGTGAATTTTTCCCTCCGAGGAATTAGAATTAGGGAAAATAAAAAAAAATTATCTGGCCTTCTTACGTATTAATATAGACAATAAAAAAAAATATCGAAATCCAAATAAAAAGAAATAAATATAAAATAGAGAATAGAAGTTATTTCTATATCTATCGATAACCCCCATTTTTTATTTTACTATGAATCCCCGTTTGTTGGATGGATCGAATTAGTTAGAGTTGCAAACTCCTAATAAAATCTTTTATTTTCATAATAAACTCCTTATTAGATTAGAAAGATAGAAAGAAATAAGGATGGGAGAAGAATAATAAAATATATTAATAAAGCGAATTATCATACATATTCGTGTAGAAAGATGAATAGGTACACTTATTTTATTTAGTTCTACATTCCTTGTACTTATTAACTACTTATAAATATTAATTTCTAAATATTAATAATTTATTAAATTTAATAAATTATTAATATTTAATTATAATATAATTATAATATAATTATAATATATAATATAAATATAATTATTAAATAATATATTTATATATAATAAATAATATTATAAATATAATACAGTTTATGATATATACTTAGGATAGATATACTTATCATATCATAAGATATCTTTCTCTTTCTAATAGATAGAAATATTAAATCGAGGCACCCATTCTATGACAGATCTCAACTTACCCTCTATTTTTGTGCCTTTAGTGGGCCTAGTATTTCCGGCAATTGCAATGGCTTCTTTATCTCTTCATGTCCAAAAAAATAAGATTGTCTAGATCCGATGGGACCAAATCTCATCAATTTATTTCAACACTGGATCATAATACAGATATTTATTTAGTGTAATATGGTACAATATGTGACTCTTTACGAACACAAATGAAAGAACTGTTATGCATGCGGATACATGATATCCGCATAAATGCATGTATATGCAGGTATAGCTGGTTAAATTAAAAATGGATCGGCGAATATTTTATTTAAATGGAAAGTCAATGTATCTAACAAATTACTTCTAACGGTTTACATCAGAATAGTGCTAGTTAATGAAAGTTACTTCGGGATCAAGAAAGTAAAATTCATTTGGGTTATTCTCTCAATTCCAATCGAATGTAACTGGATCTAGTAGAGTATGAATTGGCGATCAGAACATATATGGATAGAACTTATAATGGGGTCTCGAAAAACAAGTAATTTTTTCTGGGCCTGTATCCTTTTTTTAGGTTCACTAGGATTCTTAGTGGTTGGAACTTCCAGTTATCTTGGTAGGAATCTGATATCCGTATTTCCATCTCAGCAAATTCTTTTTTTTCCACAAGGGATCGTGATGTCTTTCTATGGGATCGCAGGTCTATTCATTAGCTCCTATTTGTGGTGCACAATTTCATGGAATGTGGGTAGTGGTTATGACCGATTCGATAGAAAAGAAGGAATAGTGTGTATTTTTCGTTGGGGATTTCCTGGAATAAATCGTCGCATCTTCCTTCGCTTACTTATGAGAGATATCCAATCCATCAGAATGGAGGTTAAAGAGGGTCTTTATCCTCGTCGTGTCCTTTATATGGAAATCAGAGGCCAAGGAGCCATTCCCTTGACTCGTACTGATGAGTATTTTACTCCACGAGAAATTGAACAAAAAGCTGCCGAATTGGCCTATTTCTTGCGCGTACCAATTGAAGTATTTTGAAATGAACTGAAGTGAAGAAAAAATTGAAAAAAACTTGCTAATTTCCTTTTTAATACAACCGTCGACTCTATCTGATATTTCTCTGAAGTACGAGTTCTATAAAAAGGTATTGAACCCATGGATCTATTTCCTATTTTTGTCTAATAATTTAGATCTCGGATCTAGAAGGAAAGGAATATAGAAATAGAATAAGGGTCCTTTTAGGATAAAAATGAAAAAAAAAAAGAAAGCCGGGGTCTCCCTCCCATATATTTTATCCATAATATTTTTGCCCTGGTGGGTCTCTCTCTCATTTAATAAATGTCTGGAACCTTGGGTTACTAATTGGTGGAATACCGGGAAATCCGAAACTTTTTTGAATGATATTCAAGAGAAAAACGTTCTAGAAAGATTCATAGAATTGGAAGAACTATTCCTCTTGGATGAAATGATAAAGGAGTACCCGGAGACGCATATACAAAAACTTCGTATAGGAATACACAAGGAAACGATACAATTGGTCAAAACACACAATGAATATCATCTACATATCATTTTGGATTTCTCGACAAATATAATTTGTTTCGCTATTCTAAGTGGTTATTTTATTCTGGGTAATGAAGAACTTGTCATTCTTAATTCTTGGATTCAGGAATTCCTCTATAACTTAAGTGACACAATAAAAGCTTTTTTGATTCTTTTAGTTACTGATTTATGGATCGGATTTCATTCGACCCATGGTTGGGAACTAATGATTGGTTCGGTCTACAACGATTTTGGATTGGTTCATAACGATCAAATTATATCTAGTCTTGTTTCCACTTTTCCAGTTATTCTAGATACAATTGTGAAATATTGGATCTTCTATTATTTAAATCGTGTATCTCCTTCACTTGTAGTCATTTATCATTCAATGAATGAATGAAGAACTCATTTGATCTCCTGATATCAATCAAATCAGAATCTTTCTTCGTATATAAAGAAAGCATTTTCAATCTTACTTAATTCTTTATACTTCTAGTTCTTCAAGGTATTCGTCCTATATTCCAGTACAATTATCCCAGTACAATGACAGACTCGTGTATAGGGAACTATACTAGCTACCTATCTAATTTATTGTAGAAATTCCGGGATCAATGATTGGACATGCAAAATAGAAATACTTTTTCTTGGGTAAAGGAACAGATGACTCAATCGATTTCTATATCGATCATGATATATGTAATAACTCGGGCATCTATTTCAAATGCATATCCCATTTTTGCGCAGCAGGGTTATGAAAACCCACGAGAAGCAACTGGACGAATTGTATGTGCCAATTGCCATTTAGCTAATAAGCCCGTGGATATTGAAGTTCCGCAAGCCGTGCTTCCTGATACTGTATTTGAAGCAGTTGTTCGAATCCCTTATGATATGCAACTGAAACAAGTTCTTGCTAATGGTAAAAAGGGGGCTTTGAATGTAGGGGCTGTTCTTATTTTACCCGAGGGATTCGAATTAGCCCCCCCCGATCGTATTTCTCCCGAGGTGAGAGAAAAGATGGGAAATCTGTCTTTTCAGAGTTATCGTCCCAATAAAAGAAATATTCTTGTGATAGGGCCTGTTCCCGGTCAGAAATATAGTGAAATCGCCTTTCCCATTCTTTCCCCCGACCCTGCTACGAGGAAAGACGTTCACTTCTTAAAATATCCCATATATGTAGGTGGGAACAGAGGAAGGGGTCAGATTTATCCTGATGGGAGCAAGAGTAACAATACAGTCTATAATGCTACATCAGCAGGTATAGTAAGCAGAATAGTACGTAAAGAAAAAGGAGGATATGAAATAACCATAATTGATGCATCGGATGGACATCAAGTGGTTGATATTATACCTCCAGGACCAGAACTTCTTGTTTCAGAGGGTGAATCCATCAAGCTTGATCAACCATTAACAAGCAATCCCAATGTAGGAGGGTTTGGTCAGGGAGATGCAGAAATAGTGCTTCAAGATCCATTACGTGTCCAAGGCCTTTTGTTCTTCTTGGCATCTGTTATTTTGGCACAAGTTTTTTTGGTTCTTAAAAAGAAACAGTTTGAAAAGGTTCAATTGTATGAAATGAATTTCTAGGTCCAGAAATTCCTTAACATCAAGTTGGTAAAAAGCGACAAATTATTGTCGATCGATACTTATGTATGATCAAAAAATTCTGTAAACCTTTTTGTTTATACTGTTTTTGTTTGTGGGATGTCTGGAATTCATTACGTGTATCCCATTCCTAGTAATAGACTATAGGCATACAAATATAAAGGAAGAGAATACAAGTGAAGGATGGGAAAAATGAAAGGAACAAATACTTTTAGGAGG